ACCATGGCTAGATCTAATTAGTTCTGTTCTGTCCTTGCTCTCTTCTTTCCTATTAGCTAGTTGGTAGTTCCTAAGGATGGAACCGATAGATAGGAGCTCTTTTACACCCGATGCTCTACCATCCGCTGTTTTATCCGCTCTTTCCTTCGTATCCGAGTAGCTAGATGTGACAAGGCTTGGTTCTTGAAAGGAAGACTGAGGCATGTAGCTACTGGTCGGTTTATAACAAGCTAGGCCAGCTAAGAATGGATTAGATCGAGCTATGAAAGCCCGTCTTTTTCGCTTAAAAAAGCTCTTTAAGCAATCCACAAAGAAGAAATCCAGACTTGGGAGTTCAGCCTCTTGCAGCCCCTTTGGGACTCGCGCCATATCCATTATATAAACGGAAACCAACCTACAAAGATAGAGCGAAAGGAAAGGGCGGGCTGACCATAGGGAATGGGACCCACCATCCACTGATTGCTAAGTCGGATACCTTATTGGACGCTGCCTTCGCTGAATAAGGGGAAGTCTTATCTTTTAGAGAAGGAGGTAGAATTCAAAAGACTACGACATCCAGAAGCGCTGGAAGGGCTGGAGTTCGGGGACGAACCACACTTGATGCTCGAGAGTCTAGAGATTGAATCCCTTACTTTAAACGTGGTTGGGCTGCGTTAATTCCTGCAAAGATGAACTTCCCTATGAAATAGATCATCCAGTTGGCTGATCAACTAGCTATGCAAGCTTTTTGATCCGGTGATTGTTTGCCTTTTGCTTTTGCGCTAAGCCAATATGCTTGATTTGCTCTAGGCTAAATTCTCCCCATACCAATGGCTCTTTATCTTCCTTTAGAACTGTCTGAAAGTGGCAGGCAGCGGGGTCTTTGGCGAGAACTAATGAATCGTATAACCTGTAACTACTCTTTAGTCAAGCAAAGAGCTGGTCTGGTCGTGCATCTTTTCATTTCCGGAATGACGTATAGGACATATGAAGACTTTCCTTTATTGAGTTAATAAGGAAGACCAGGACGTGTATTCCCGTTCTTCCTTTAACTAGTCGCATCTGGAATCGCTCATCTCTCTTCTTGAATCGGGAATTTTTCATTTCTCTTTAGCTGGAGGAACTTTCTTTCGTTAATTCGCTTTCTTTCTTTAGCAATAAGCTCTGTAAAAGCTAGCGAATAGGTCCGGTAGGCCTTTCATAACTATCGATAATCAAGCTCCATCCGGCTATCATCGCTGGTCAATGAAAACCTGACTTTAAAAGAGTTGCCCTGTCCGGTCTCCCGCCCTGTCTTCTTTCCCGTCCCCTTCTTCCTCGAGTTCTGGAGTGAGGAGTGAATGAGCTCATCTCGATCTATGTCCATTTGTCTTTTTTAGTTGAGTAAAAAGCCATAAAGATCTGATGGAGTAAGAAAAACCTGTCAAAACTCGCGATCGCGAAATAAGGCTTTCTTTTGGGATTTCTTTTTGCAAGTTTGTTATCGACTTTCATTCCACTTTATAAAAGTAGAAGTACTTCTTTCCTATGAACTTTTGCAAACGGGAGTTCAAGATTGGAATCTGGTAATAAATAGGCGCATATAGGCCTTCTTTTAGTAGCGAATCTGGAATAGGTCATCCGGAAACTGGAAAGTCTCCCGTATCCAGTAAATCTGTGTTATCTCTATCTGTCGGAAAGGGGCCAACCAGTCCTGTTGTCTCTCCTGTCGCATCTGTGTAAACTGTCCGTTGCTTGCTTCTGGAGTGCAGGAACTGGAACTATCACATCAGTCGGATCTGCACTAGTTTTTAAGGTGCTTTCCTTTGCTTGTTTGAAGGAAGGAATGGTAGCATGAGTAAGGTTAAGCAAAGAAGTAGGCGCAGTAGAGCCTTCCTCTGTTAAGCCAACCATTCCTGTATCTGTTCCGTCTGTAACTGTGTTAAACGGTGTGCCTAAATTCTGTTCTGTAAATCTCTCTGAGAAGGGCTTTCTAAAGGAAGGGCTAAACTGACTGAGCTAGCCAACCTTGAACTGCACTGATACGGAAATGAGAGAAGAAAGAGCTCGACCGATGCTACTATAGCCAAGCCTTACCTTCCTGCATATTCGACTGATTTCCTTACTTTAATGTATCATGAAAGTTGAAAGAGCTTCAAATACAGGCATTTATCGAGAGTTCATTGACCTAGAGTAGTACCTACCTATATTTGATAGCTTAAAGAGACCTGATGCTTAAGGAAAATAGGTAATACATAGATCGAAATTACTACAGATCAACTACAGGAAAGGACGGATGCCAAGAGACCGATTGAAAGAAAGAACGGACAGCTCTACCGATTGAGACAGCTACCGGGCAGGAGAGCTAGATTGAATAAAAGATTTCCTGTACGTATTGGCCAATGCCTAAAATCCTGCTGAAGCAATTGTTGGAGAATAAGCTTCTCTTGATTTAGCACCTACAAGAATACTTACCGAAGCCACTATGCATGCAAGCCTTACCAGTTGCCCCTTACCTTCAGACAGAAGAAAGAATACCTATAAGAGGCGCAGGAGAGAGGGTCGAACGCTAATTCCTGACTGAAGGGCTGAGAATGAACACAAGGCTTTTAAGACCAGACTCAAGAAAGCGGACGGGAACAACAACGACGGAGTGACGTTGACTAAATACGAGATTTCGCTTAAAGTACATAAGCGGGCCAACGGACAGCAATGAATAGTCAGACTAGCCAACCGGGACTCCCTTCACAGGCCAACAAGAAATACCAGGCCAAAGAGAGAAAGCCGAAAGAATCTTTCTCAGAGGGGCGGCGAAGGAATACACGAAGGCAGGTTTCAGAGCTCGATAAAGCAGACGAAGACTTCCAACGCATATAGGTAACTAACCGCCTGTTATCCCGGAAAGTATAATCGCCGGCATAATCATAGGGCGGCAACGGTAAGTATGGCAAGCTAACTGCTGGGAGAACGGTTAGTGTACCAACAACTGAGGAAGGCGGTCCAGGTGGCATAAAAGATAGGTAATCTAATGAATGCTCGGATGCTATGCCGCTTGATTAAGGTTAGTAAGTTAAACGACTATTGTATGAGGATTCGATCACAGTCCCTGTGTAAACGCAATCTCATTCTCAACTTCCTATGCCCCACGAGGTTTGTTCGGCTTAAACCTTCTCATAACTAAATACCCCATCTTTAAAGCGAAACCATCAAAGTTCCATCTGCTCACGATACATAGAGCCGACCGCCGACTGGCTTCCAACCGGGTTAGGAAGTTAGAAGTCAGAAGTCAAAAAAAAAAAAACTCGATCCATGATCTTAAAGGTCCACCTGAGTGTCAACACTTCTTAGTTTAAGACGAGACTCCCCTTTTTGGAGCGGAGATTCCACATGCAATGTCGGTGACCTGGAGAATAGGGTTAGGCACTGGGTAGACATGAGATCAGACTAGCCAGCAAAGAGATCATCCGAAGGCCACGACGACAGACACGCTTTAGATAGAAGGTCGGTCAGCTAGACCCAGTATGGCTTCGGAGGTACACTAGAAGGCAAGTAGCAAGAGCCCCGAGAAAGCGAGAATTTCCGAGGACTCATGGTAACTAAGCGCAGTATAACACGGAATAACGTATGAGCGTAAGCTATAGGAAGGAGGGCAGCAAAGGCAAGTCAGCGGCTGAAAAGGTCAACCAATAGACCAAGCGCCAAAGTGAGGGACAGCTAGTCAGATAACACGAAAGGAAGAAAAAAAGCTCTGTTCCAAATGATCGGGAAGTCATGATCGAATCCGAGTAGAGTTGATAAAGTGGAGTGATCATTGCTTGGAGACCTGATGGATGGGACTCTCTCCCATAGGAGCGAACTCATTCCCACATTCGTTAGCCGCAAAGCTAGAAACGGCAGCGACTTCCCGGTTGGTCACTTTGGAAGGTATCTCTGGTGATCTTTTACCCCTAGCTGTTCTAAGCTGACCGCGTACATCAATGTCTCCCCACTAATTAGGCGGACGACAGGACTAGTGTCGCACAACGCCAATACCCTACAGAATGCATAGCCCCATAGACTATATGTACCGATGAAAGTCACAAAGGTCATAAGCCTTACGAAAAAGGGGCAAAACAAGGGTTGTTGGCAATGCGACATCAGTTGGCATATAACAAAGGACCAGTGAAAGCCAATGACGGAGCTTACCAGTAAGATATATCTATATATACCTACCTAATTTCGCTTCTTCTTGAAGCCTATTTCGAGACCATTCGACTCTAAGGAGTTAGATGAGAGAAGACAATCACAATCTCGCTCAACAGAATGCGAGTATCCAGAACCTGAAAAGGCCACACTGGTAGTTGTAGAGCTCAGGATGCCTAGAGCCGCACAACGAGTGGTTTCCAACCGCGCAAGGAGGTTGTTGGCAGATAGGATAGGCCAAGATCCGAACTTGACGTCCCAAGGAGTCTCTGTTCATCTTCGTTCAAGGCAGGACGCATTTGACCCCAATGTTATAGTGGCTCTAGCTAAGGCTGCCAGCGGTCTAGATAAGATACAGGACTCTCAATTGAGATAAGCTAAGACTATCCAACAAGGACTACCTACAAGGGCAGCAACAACAACCCAGCCCGAAAGACAAAGTCTATGGCCAGAACTCAGAAGGCGGCGGAAGATCGTTCGAAAGCGAGTAGCTAAGACCCCGATAGCGTCGGCGAAAGCATCCAGAGAACAAGGGGCGAAGCGAAAGACAGGATGGCGTTGAAGGTGTATAAGCCAAGCCAAAGGACGGCGACAAGGAAGATGGCAGGCAGCCATTAAGAAGAAGACGGCCAGTATACTGAAAGACAGACTGAAGTAACGAACGCAAGCCCCATGTTGTAAGGGTGGGGGAAAGCTAAAAAAAGAGAATGAATGCACGGATGCAATGCCATACTCTTTATTAAAGGTAGGTATAGTTAAAGGGTTGTTGCATAAAGCCTCGATAAAGTTTCTGTAAGAGAGTCGTCTTAATCTCTCCATACTATGTTCCGGGGTTTGCCCAACTATGACTTAACGAGAGTCTATCCAGCCTTGTCTTCGGGTGCGCTTCATCTCATATATATGCCCGCTTCGTAATTGAATGTCAGCCTTTCATTGGGTGTCCGATGAGACCAGAGTCGAACCTAACCGTTGAGCCCGAGGGTTGTGTATGTACCCCACTGGGTAGAACAAAGGGTCGTAGTTAAGCATACAGAGAAAAGGGATATAAGCCTTCGAGCAGGTAGAGGGTCAACCCGGCTAGCATGCTAACTATAACATTCAACCACCAAGGTCCAGCCAAAAAGAGAGGGTCGAAGGCTCTATCTCAGAAGGGCGGCGAAGAGAACCTATAATGCGGGTATCCAGACTCGAGAAAGCAGGAAAAGCCATTCCAGGAAGATCGGTAACTGAAGACCGGGGAAGTATGAGCGCAGGCTTTTGGACTGCTGCGAAAGCGAGCCGGCAGCTGGAGGATCAGAAAGTAGGCCGGCCGAATGAGGGAGAGCCAAGCCAGAGGATAAATAAGAAGGCTACGTCTTCAAAAGGATGGATGGAGGGGTGGGATCCTATGTGACCATTAAAATCAAATAGTTGTCATTCTATAGGTTAGTTTCTTTCTCCCATTATTTCAATGCCCCGTTAGAACAGCTAAGCCCGCCTCGTTATTCTATTCGGATATATTCTAAAGTCTGCACGTCACCTTTACCGTTTGCCGTTTAAGGGAACGAATGGGAGGGGGTCTGGGAGCTATGAGTCGACGAGAAGGTTCTATTCCCTCTATGTCCCAATACCCTAAACTTCCCTCCGAAAGAAAATGCTAATGCCAACCATACTTTCTAGCTAATGTAGCTGAATGAGAAAGCCTCTCTGTTAGGGCTCGCCCGGGATCTAAGCGGATTGAAGTTAAGAAACGACTCCCTGCAGGCCAACGAAAGCTGTCGGTTGTGGACCTTGACTTGGAAGCCGGGGGGAACAAGATAGTGACCGTCCAAAAGCCAAAAGGAGAAAGCGAAATCAACTTCAAGCTATGGGTGAAGTTGTCGAATAAGATCCCGCTAAATTGGCTAAGCGAACCATACTTCGGATATCGCTCGGAGCAAGGCCAGTCGCTGGATTAAGACTAACAAACCGACCATTCCTTATCAAAGGCCCAGCAAGAGACGTCACTACGTACCTCGGCCTCGGGATGAACTCCGGTGTTGAGGCCCGAAGACTGGAAATTCAACCCAACCTAAGCTAATAACAAAGTAGATTTTCAACCTACTAAGTCAACTCAAGGAATAAGAACAAAGAAAGATTTCATAAAAAAATAAGACAAAGGAGAACAGAATGCCAGACGAGTAGAAAAGCCAGAGAAAGCCTAAGCCAAAATGTTGAATAGTAGGAGACGGGTATACCGCCCGGAAACTTTGAGTTGTCCCTCCGTAAGTAAGTTGTTCAGTATTTCCTTCTTATGCAACACGGCTAGAGCAGCTGTGGCCGAACCCTTGTCAAATTCAAAGGTAACAACTTCTCTATATTAACAAAATTTGTATGACCGACCGGTAAGCAAGATCTACGAAGTTCTATCGGCAATCCGGTTCTATGTAGGTGGGTCGACCCCAGTAAAGGCTTCCAGCCAAAGGAAGGAATTGGACGACAGGGGAGAAGTTAGACCCCTTTGAGAAGGGCCCAATCTTTCTTTTTTTTCTTCGTTGTTCACAGCTTGACTCTCATTTCTAGAGCGGAAGTCACACAAGCTAAGGCTGTCGGTGGTGGTCTGGAGAAAAAAAAAACGCTACACCACCAGAATATGATAAGATAAAGTAAAGCTAGCCGACTAAGACAGCATGCTACAACTAACAGCAAAGAAAAGGCTCAAACAAAAGTCAAGAAGTTGATCACAGGCAGGCAGCCCCTTAAAGGGTGGGGCTTTAGGAAGCAAGTCTAGAGACTCGAGAAGGCGGACGAGCACATCCAGAGAATAACTGAAACTCAAAAAGACAGGATAACGCTGGCAGTAGGAAAGCAGGCCATAGTGGCTATTACGAGTAAGGTAGTCCCCAGCCATTGAGATGCCGGCGCCGACTGATCGATGAAAATAACGCCAGCCTGTTAACAGATAAGAGGACTAGGCATACTTCGAATGCAATAAAAGAGCTTGATTGAGATAGTGAGTCCATTGTTGGGAGACTCGATGAGAAGACTCATCCCTCTCTTCCCTAGGCCTCAAGTTTGAAAAAAGCTGTGGCTAGCAGTTGGACTATTCAATGTTGACTACGGGTTCTCAACAACTCCAACTATTATAGCCTTAGCCTTATAAAGGTGCATGAATGACAGCCTGTCATCATCGTCAATGTGACCAGAGTCAAACCCCGCCGTTGACCAGGGATTGTGTGCCCTAGTAGGGGAAAACAAAGGTACGATAATAAGCACAGGTAAGGGAGGGAGATAGACCTTCGCGCAGGTATAGAGTCAGCCCGGGTCTCGCTTTCCCTAACACAAACTACCCCTCACGGAAGCCATCTTATCTACAAGGCGATTATGAACAAGATGCCTTAC